TTCATAGCTTTAGGAAGGAAGGTTTACTTTTTGGTCGTTTACTGGTATTAAAATGATTGTGTTTCTGCTCAGTGAGACGATACAGACACAGAAGGTTTAAGCTAAGCCTCAGGGGCAGTCTCTCTATCAGGCCCTGCTGCTTCAGTCTCTTTCTCTTTATCCGCATTCCCATACTAACTCTTCCCGCACTCTCTTCTAGCATTAGCTCGTTTAAATCTACTGAATAGGAAAAAATCCTCCTTCCTATATTAGTATAGGTGGGGTAGAAAGGTTGAGCGGAGGCAGGAAAATTCGTAAGGTAGAGTTCCTCGGCCTACTCCTTCGTTTTTTAAAACGACCAAAAGCACTAGGTGTGATCTAGTTCTTGTTCGTATAGTCTCAAAGTCTGCTTATAGAAAACGAGAACCCTTCACGTATGAGATTGCCTGTGAGCCTTGTGCTTCCCTTTACAGAAGGACGAGGTAAACGTTCTTCTTATAGCTCTTGCTCAACTCCTTTCGTAGCTTCGTTCCTTCTTTTCTCAATATGATCCTTCATAGATGCTAAAATTTTACTATCTCATGGAAGGGGGTGGGAGCTTAACGCCCTCAAGCAAGCCCTTGACTTCGCGCCTGCTCGGACCAAAACTAGATAATTCACATTCTATCAGCCGAGAAGGGCTAAGAGCGAGGAGTGGTCCGCTTGAAGCAAGCATCTTACCTATTCGCGCTAAACCAATTCGTAGAAGAAAGCTTCACTAATGCCCAGCCGGGCGCCATAGACTTTAATAAGATGTCCCAATCCCCACAGGCAGCGGTGGCATCACGGCTCCAAGCCAAACCTACTAGAGGTCGATCTCTTAGAGGGCCGAGCGGCGAAGTTCGGCCAATCCATCCTATCCTGGATTCCTTATTTAAGCCCAAAAGGCTTAGCAGGTCAAGCGCGACAACGGCATCAGTCGCGATGTGATGTGTTTTTTAGCCTTGCCAACAATCCTTGGTATCGCTAGCCGGGCTATCTTCTTGTTGCATTGCCCCATTCGCTAAAGCAAAACTATAAACTACATTCCGCTCAAAGACAAAAACTGGATCGGTTCACTTCCACACGTAGCAGCACCCTAGCTCAAAGCTCCCCGGAAGGAAGTTTAATGGCTTGACACCAAATCCTTGCCTCGAGACCATAGGATAGGACAAGCGGTGCTGCTCCGTATTAGGTAGGGCTAAGTAGGGCTGAGTTTGTTTTGCTCAAGACGGCCATGTTAGTTACGTGGAGGCTATCCCTGCTTCAATCAGCGTCAAAAGCGGAAATTCTTTTTGATCAACTAGGTTTATTTCCTGGTTGCCTTACTCATTTAGGGCTTAGTCTGACTTTTGCATCATGAAATTGCGTAGAGTCATGTGCGAATCTCCAACTAGTTCGGATTCAAACATGACCGCTAGACTGGACTAGAGACTGCCTCTTGCTGAGCCTTTCAAACTAGGCGGGTCTGGTTTACATGTGCAAAAAGTTAGGACTAGTGAGTAGTTCTACTGAAACGGTTTCAAAGTATTAAAAGCCTTACAGGCCTGCCTGATGGAGACTACTTCATAGGGATCGATCCGGAATACCGCTTTATTATCAGGGAAGGATGACTTTCATTATGACTACACATTGCTTTTAAGCCGAATGCATGTTACGAAATGCAGTGATACGGAAACTCTTTTTATGGTTCTAATCCATGCGCATAGTCGCACTCATGAGAGTCTCTTTTCTTGTAAATGAGGACCACCTATCCTTTCCGAAATCGACAAAAAGTATGCTTTCAAGGGCAGTCTACTAATCGGTAAGCATTCCTTTAGGGCATTCATCCAATGTGGAATGTCTAGTGTCTACCGTACTTGAAAAGACTTCCTTTGGTCGAGTACCTTCGTTCCTTTAGAACCTCTTCCTGGCTACTCCACCCGGATGGGTGCCACAAACACAGCTTGTACTGGCTAAACATCTCCTATCTTTCCATTTGAAGGAGTCTATCCCACTGCTTAAGTATGACAAATGTCTGACACTACTATATCGGACGTAAAGTCTTGCCCGGCCTCACTGAGTGGATCTGGTGCCCACACCGTAGCTAGTCCTCTTAGCTTTATTGGAGCAGGTGCCCAAGCTTCTTTGGCTAAAGCACATCTCCTGTCTGAACCCTTGACCTATTTGAAAGACAAATGCACAAACCCAAATTGAAGAAAGAGATGCTCGAGTCTCTTACGCCATCCTAGGCGGTTCTCCCGTAGCGTCTCCGCCGGCGACTTTCTAAGGTTCAGGGTTGTCTGCCTATCCTAGGTGACCATCTTCGTCTACTACAACGAGGGGTGTGTGCCATAGAGTGTGGTACAGGTGTCACCAGTCCCAGACAGATTTGTTTATGATCTCGTCAACTCGGAACTCATAGCTGCTAGCAACTCCTAGCTACAACTAGAACTCCTTAGCTACTAAAACAAGAGCTCTTTCACTCGGGCGACTTTTCTTATTGGGCAAGTTGCCACCCGTTGTTCAATACCCTAACTATAGTAAGTAGCTTAATCTGTCGAGAAGAACCATCCCTACCGGATCGGACATGTAACCAGTCTTCTCCGCTTGAGAGGGAAAGACGGCTGCTCTGTGAACAAAACAACCCTAGTTGCTGGTCCTGCTCCTGCTGCTGTCTGAACTGCCACCTCTGCTCCAATACATAAAGCAGCTCCAGCTTGAAGCTATTGTAGCAGCTCTGTCCCATTCATCACTGCTTTCTGTTAAAAAGAAAAGAGCTGCTCCTCTCCGATCTAAGTCCTCTCTCTAGTCAGAAATTGCGTAAGTTAATCAGGATGGATCGACAGGCTTTCCAAACCTACAGGTCTCTTCCTCGGACCTAGCATTGCTGCCTGGCCCATCACTTCTTCTTTTCTTGACTTCGATGATTTGCCTGCAGGAGGATCATCGAAGGTTGGAGAAAAAGAATAGAATTCCAGATTGAAGATCTCTTGACCCATATATGATCCAGTTCTACATCTTAGCGCTGAACTAATGAATAGAGATTGAGCTTCACGTCGGGATGAGAATCTCACATGGTGCTGCTCCTGCGTCTCTCTGTCCAACTCGTTACGCAATTGACGTAGTAGACCCCTCGCATGATTGTTTCAATGATGTATTCAATCAAGACAAGAAAGATACGTCGTAATAAAATAAGGTTACATGGTGGGTCTGTGAAGGAACACCAAGAAAGAGGATCAGACTTGACCAGTTCAGGCTATGGAAGTTTCGATCTTCCCACAAATATTTTAATGGTGTCGATAGCGTGTCACGTCATGGTAACCGATCATCAACTGCTTTCGATCTTGAATGCTATTTTCCGTTCCTTGATCACTTTCTGGGATGACAGTAAGTCTTCTCACCAATGGGGATCCGGATGAGTGAGATTGGTCCCGTTCCTTTGGTCTTTGTCCACAGCTACTCGGTCAATGAAGACGGAATCTGGGCGGGATCTCTCAGTCCCATTCCTGATCAAATAACATCTCAAAAGAACGAACAAAGAATGGAAGGCAGCATCGAGCCCCGAAACGGCAAGCCATGCTTCAAGCTAAGTCAGTCTGGATCTAAACAAGGTAGCTTTCTTACTTAGTGCTTGTGCTAAGCTCATTTTTATTATTAGGTCTTACCTGGGGATTCTACTTGCCTTTTTTGCTTTTAGAACGGAGAGGGAACCTGAAGTCTGGCAGAAAATCCGAATCATAGTTAGCAGTTTGAATAGAACTAGTGTCGTAGCCAAGAGAATGGGAAGCAAGGAGTCAGAATTCGGTTGGGATTCTGTGAGTGAGGGAGCAGAGGCAGAATCGAACAAAGAAGATTCGGAGCAATGAAAATCGAACTCAAAAGCAACTTACCAATCCAGCTGACATTTTTTGATAAAATCCTCCTAGAAAGAGGAACTTGGCAGAGGTAGACTCGGCATCTGGCTCACCTGCAAAAATTAATTTTTTTTTAAAGGGCTCTTCCCACACTCGCTAAGCCGGAAAAATTTCAAGTTTGATCCTTTGCCATGGATGGAAAAAGAAATCCTGATATAGATAGTGTTCAGTGAGTGGTAGCTGTTGTCGTTGAAGGATTCTCTTTGAACGAATCCGATTTGTCACTGGTGAAGAATCTTTGATAGTGGCATCCCAATAAGCATCCGATGAGGCGGGATTGCCCTGGTCAGTTGTATTGAAGGTAGCATTTCACCAGCTTACATTGGAACTAGATATGGTAGATCCGGGGACTTCCTCTTATCACGACTAATTGCACGACTAAGCCGAAAAGAGATATCCGATTGGAGAGTCAATGTGGGACCTTAAAGCAGGTGAGAATCCGGTTTGGTAGCAGCTTACCAACTTTGAATTGGAATCTTAAATAGCAGACGATCTGCTACCCTATTTCCTTGAAAGAAGGTGCCCCTTTTGAGATAAGCAGGTGGGTTGGGCCAAGGGGCGAAGGATCAAGCGCTTTGAGCTTTGTAACTAGCCTTTCCGTGGGAATTTTTTTTTTCTTCACCTTCTTGTATAATATTAGGATGTCCCCTCCGACCGGCGAGATGTTTGTGTTCAATATTCTCCCTCTAATTAGGGCGAGAGTTTCTGCAAAGACAATGTTCAAGACAATTGGCTTGTGAGATTCCTCCCTTGGTTCGTGATTCCCTAGGATCCATACTAATAGGTTCTTACATATCCCCTCTTTTCTTTAGTCTTGCTGTCTATCAGCCTTGTAGGACTATTCAGAAGCATCTTGTCATCAAAGCCAGTTCGCCTTCGTTCCGACAAAGAGTGTGCTGCCTTATTCTTTTTGAGCTTTGAGCTTGGTTCCTCGCAAGAGAGATTGGACACGTCCTCACTCGTTCTTTTTTCAAGATCTTTGAGCCTCTTCCTCACTAAAGTTTCGCATCTTGTCCCGCAGCTCATAGGCTAACCTTGTACCCTCCGGGTGTGATCGACGTCACTCACATCTTTGATCGGTCCGTTCGTGCGGAGCGCACAAAAGCTGACTGGAGGGCGAAATCCTGGCCCGGCTCTGAAGTGTGCTATTTCATTTTTTATTATAGGAAAGAGTCTTTTTGGCGCTTTCTATAAGATCGCCGCGTACTGCCTACCAAAATCAGAATGCGAAGTCAAGCATCCTGCTGAGGTTTGATTTCTGAATCCATACCCTGGAAAAAAGCCTTGTTTCGTAGGACGGGATGAATCCCGAATGAGATGAAACAATCAAAGCCCCATAGCCTATACTTAGTCCCAAAGCCAAAGAATATCATAGAAGGAAGATAGATTGGGGTGATGAAAAAGGCTTCCTTACTAAGCCTCAAACTGACTTGTAGTCACTCTGAGTAGAGTAATTGGACTGAACGATGATGCCTTGTTAAATCATTACCTCAGTTCTATGTTCAGTTAATGTAGTCATTCTCTCGCCTGTCTGGCATTCTTTCACTCATCTTTCGCTCTCAATTCCGCTCCCCCGCTCGCGGCGCTTCTCTGAGGTCCTGCGTGTGAGGAGCGCGCTAGGCGTGCATTTTTTGGCTTGTTGCGTAGCTGAATGGGACTGGTGTAGTGCGGGCTTGAGCTTCGGTTCGCCCGTACGTTTCATAGGGCCCCTAAGGTTAAGCTTTGTTTTATGTGGTTTCGACTGTAAACCCCTTTCTTTTTCCTTCTGCCTGAGTATCGTTAATAGGCCATAATATAACTCAAACCAAGTAAGAAGGGCAGTCCGCCTCGTGGATCGATTTCGGAGTCATAAGTTAATGTTTCCTTCTCGGCCGTTGATGAATGGGACCCTTCGGCAAGCCTGGCGGTTGCTGCCTTGAGCCGATATCTTCCCAGTCCAAGCATTAGAGAAAGTGTGGGGATAAGGCCGACCTCGTTCCGCTACATTCATGAGATTCTACGGTTTAGGGAGTTCGCTGCTCGTGATTGACCGGAAAGGATCCGCCCCTAAATTCCTCACGCTAGTTTACGATTACATGGGTCAACTTAACAACAAAACCCATAGAGGCAGAAGAATGGCTTCCAATAGCTGTTATGATCAATCCAAAAAAAAGGAAAATTAGGATGCCTAATCCAGACCCATTCGCCTATGAAAGATCAAACGTGAAGATCCAGAGGTACCGAAGTTGTTGTTGTTGTTAGGCTAGAATCTACAGGTTCCGGTGCATTATGGCTCAATGTGAGCTTAACAATCCCTTATTGCTTAAAATCATACAGAGCAAAACAAGATGCTAAGGGAGCCATCTCGGTTTAGGCCGAAGAAGGAAGGTTTAGTTTTCGCGCCCGTTCTACTCGCCCTTTCCGCCCAAAAAAGACGGATTCTAAGGGGTTAGAGAACTTTCCCCGCTGTCCTTCTTTCAGCCGGCCCTAACTTCCTTCTCTTCTGGTTAATCCTCTGAATCGGAAATCGGATCGGCAACAGGTAACAGGCTTTATCTGGGTTCAATTCCTTGATTCCTACCCATTGGATTAATTCCTTCGATGCTTGCTCGGGGCGGGGTCGACTCAATATCGAGAGACTCACCCACCTAGGACTTTATCGCACCCTTATGTCTCCATCTCTCGAGTCGAGCTCAATCTCTGGCGGGTATTGTTTGGTCTGGAGTGCGGTGCATCTTTCTGGATGATGAACCCCTGTTTGAAGATGAGTGGATCGGGAATCTAACCCAGCGAAGAAAACGCCTACTTATAAGTCAGGCGCACTAGCGCACCAAGCAAGAAAACGGCTGGATTGACTGGCTAGCTCGTGCAATCAACGAAAAATTCCTTCGCGTTAGTAAGCCAAGCAAGCCAGGTTCCCGGACACTACGATAGGACGTGGATCGATCATGACGAGAATGGACTTCTCCGTAATGTAATAGAAGAGTAACAGTCCAGTTCCCCGGGCTTTCTCCCTTCTCGACCAGACGAAGGAGATATTAATTCAATTCAGGCGGGTAAGGGCTTGGCTTGACCCTGTGTTCTCCCCTGGTCGGGTCGGAGGCGAAGACTGGCAAAGTTCATCATTCAATGGTGGGGTGCTCATAGAAAAGAAGGCGTCGCCCAACAAGTGGCAGATTTTGATGGGGTCTCGCTTTGACGCTGGGGAGATCCATAGATCTGGATAGAGTCTCGCCCATAGATAGAGGAAGAGTACGCGCGCTAGCGCGCTACGGCTTACGCAGTTGATCGGATCAGATAGCCCTTCGGGCAACCAACCAAACCCGGCACATCAAATTCCGATCAACAACTTGGAGGTATGGCTGAGTGGCTTAAGGCATTGGTTTGCTAAATCGACATACAAGAAGATTGTATCATGGGTTCGAATCCGGCACGGAAGTGGAACGGGCGGGCGAAATTACGTGAGAGAAAGAACCTCTTGGTGGAGTCCCCCGGAGGACAGAATAGCACTATTTAGTGACTAGGAGCGGAGAGCCCGTTGCGCGTTGTTTTTGTTTGACCGACCTATACTATAGTCAAGTCGTCCGCGTATCTTTATGATCTCCTTTCCTTCTATTTATCAGATTTT